TTTGATTTTGACCCAGTGGATAAGCTAGATAAATAGACAAAATAAGTGCGTAAAATTCAGCAATTCCTTTTTGTTCTCCTAATTGATTGCAATGAAACTTGGCCCAATTTTTTCCTAAAAAAAAAAGATTGGGTCGAATAAAGAAAAAACATCTTATACCAATCCTATACTATGAGTATCTTTTTGTATTTGCATATATCTTTCATATGTACAGAATACAGACCTTACTATATATACCATATACAAGTATATGCAAAATCTAAAGATAAGATCGAAGACTTAACAACTTCTATTATTTATTGTTGGAGCCATAGGCTTAATTATGGATCCTTGGGAATGGTGGATAATTTTAGATTCTTTATCTTTAGTTTCAGGCCATAGATCAAGCCAAGGGAAGGATCCCTTCTACCCCCCCATACTGTATACTTTATATTGTCTTTTTCGTTCTATAAACTCATTTTCTTATTTAACTCTATGACACGAGATTCTAGGAGAATCTCTTTTTTTTTTATGGGAAGAAACAACTATATATCTTTTTGATGAGAATTTTTAGTTTTAAATTTTAAATGAGAGAAACCTATCTTTCATTTTTTTTGAGGAAAATATTCTATCATAATCACAATCAGAATAGATATTGAAATGATTCATCAGATTCCCCAAAAGGATAATTTTTTATTTTCAAGACTCGCTCATTTTTCATTAACAATCTTAATGATTGGATTATATGCTTCATTTGAATTATGATGAGAAAGAAAAAGAAAGAAAAAACAAAGAGTAAAAAAATTTTCTTCATAAAATGACTATTCATCTATTAATATTAGTTTTTTATCAAATAGGGGGCAGAAAGTCTCTATGAAAAAATGTTGGTTCAATTCGATGTTGTTTAACAAGAAGTTAGAACATAGGTGTGGACTAAGTAAATCAATGGATAGTCTTGATGCTCTTGGACATACCGGTGGAAGTGAAGAACCTTTTCTAAATGATACGGAGAAAACGATTCCGAGTTGGGACAATTCTAGTTTAAGTAATATTAATTATATAAATAATTTCTTTGATAGCAGGAATATTTGGAGTTTGATCTCTGATGATACTTTTTTAGTTAGAAATAGTAATGGTGACAGTTATTCTTTCTATTTTGATATTGAAAATCAGATTTTTGATATTGATAATGCTATTTCTTTTTTGAGTGAACTAGATCTTTTTTTTTCTAATTATTTGAATAGTGGGTCTAATAGTAGTAATTACTACTCTTATTATTCTATGTATGATACTCAATCTAATTGGAATAATCACATTAATAGTTGCATTGATACTTATCTTCTTTTTGAAATCAGTCTTAATAGTGACATTTACAGTGATATCGACAGTTACATTAAGAGTTTCATTTGTACGGAAAGTGAAATATCTGATAATTTCGATAGAACTATAAACTACAAAGAGTTATGGGATCTATGCGAGAATTGTTATGGATTCAATTATAAACAATTTTTTAGTTTAAAAATGAATATTTGTGAATACTGCGGATATCATTTGAAGATGAGTAGTTCAGATAGAATCAAACTTTTAATAGATCCTGGCACTTGGGAGTCTATGGATGAAGATATGGTCTATATAGACCCCATTGAATTTGATATTGATATTGAATTTGAATTTGATTCAGAGGAGGAACCTTATATAGATCACATACCTTTTTATCAAGGAAAAACAGGTTTAACTGAAGCTGTCCAAACGGGCATAGGTAAACTAAATAGTATTCCCATAGCAATTGGAGTTATGGATTTTCAGTTTATGGGAGGTAGTATGGGATCCGTTGTAGGTGAGAAAATCACCCGTTTGATCGAGTATGCTACTAATCGATCTCTGCCTGTCATTATTGTGTGTGCTTCTGGAGGAGCACGCATGCAAGAAGGGAGTTTGAGCTTGATGCAAATGGCTAAAATATCTTCTGCTTCATATGATTATCAATCAAATAAAAAGTTATTCTATGTATCAATCCTTACATCTCCTACAACTGGCGGAGTTACAGCAAGTTTTGGTATGTTGGGAGATATCATTATTGCTGAACCTAATGCTTACATTGCGTTTGCGGGGAAAAGAGTAATTGAAGAAACATTGAAAACGATAGTACCCGATGGTTTACAAGTGGCTGAGTATTCATTCGATAAGGGCTTATTCGACCCAATCGTACCACGTAATCCTTTAAAAGGCGTTCTGAATGAGTTATTTCAGCTACATGGTTTCCTTCCCTTGAATCAAGATTAAAAAAAAAATATTTTAAAAAGGAAGTATAGCACTAGGTTCAGTTCTTTTTTTTATCAATTATATCAATTAAGCATTTAGTTCATTGTAATCAAAAAAACAAAACTAAGAAGATGATGTTTTCTTTGGGAACATCAATTATAAGTGTAGTAAGAGTCAGAAGTTTTGGATAATTACTTTTTGCCCCGAATCTCTTTTTTATTCTACCTCTCTTACTGATTAGGAATAAACATCCTTCTAAAGATATGAAAGAAAAAGAAAGAAAAAATATCAAATCAAATAATAAATAAGAAGCGAAGAATATAAGAATGTAGAAGTTCTTTCTATTTATCGAGAACCCCTTTTTTCACTAGGAATCCCTTTTTGTTGGATAATATTGGTTAAAGCAGCGAACTCATAAAAAAATCTTTTCTATCCTTTCTTTCAAAACATCTTTTTTTTTGAAAGAAGGGATAGAAAGAAGATAAGGATGGGAAAAGAAGAATACAATTTCTTAAAGCGGATTCTCCTACATATTCGTGTATAAAGAGGAATAGGTACATTCTCAATTCTTTGCACTTTTTGATTATTTAATACTTCATATTTTATCTAATAGATAGACTTATCATAAGATCTATTTATAATTAGAATAGGTACAAATATGAAATCAAGATACCCATTCTATGATCAATTTGAACTTTCCTTCTATTTTTGTTCCTTTAGTGGGCCTAGTCTTTCCGGCAATTGCAATGGCTTCTTTATCTCTTTATGTCCAAAGAAATAAGATTGTCTAAATATGATAAGACTAAATCTCGTCACAACACTGGATCATCATACAGATACTGTTTAATCTAATATGGCAGAATATAAAATATGTGGCCTTTTTGAAAACAAATGGAAGAGTTTTTATGTATGCCGATGCATAATATACGCGATTATAACTTAATCAATTAAATAATTCAATTCAAAATGATGAGCAAATCTTTTTGAAAACCTTTTCAATAGAAACTCAATGTATCTAATCAATTCTTCCTAATGGTTCACGTCAGAATACTGCTAGTTGATGAAAGTTACTTCGGGATCAAGTAATAAAAGTTAAGTCAAAACCATTTGGGTTATTCTCTCAATTCCAATCAAATGCAACTGGATCTAGTATAGTATGAACTGGCGATCAGAACATATATGGATAGAACTTATACCGGGGTCTCAAAAAACAAGTAATTTTTGCTGGGCCTTTATCCTTTTTTTAGGTTCACTAGGATTCTTTGTGGTTGGAACTTCCAGTTATCTTGGTAAAAATATGATATCTGTATTTCCGTCTCAGCAAATTCTTTTTTTCCCACAAGGGATCGTGATGTCTTTCTATGGGATCGCGGGTCTATTCATTAGTTCTTATTTGTGGTGCACAATTTCATGGAATGTAGGCAGTGGTTATGATCGATTCGATAGAAAAAAAGGGATAATGTGCCTTTTTCGTTGGGGATTTCCTGGAATAAATCGTCGCATCTTTCTTCGTTTCTTTCTGAAAGATATCCAATCAATCAGAATGGAGGCGAGAGAGGGTCTTTTTCCTCGTCGTGTCCTTTATATGGAAATAAGGGGCCAGGGAGCCTTTCCCTTGACTCATACTGATGAGAATTTGACTCCACGAGAAATTGAACAAAAAGCTGCTGAATTGGCCTATTTCTTGCACATACCAATTGAAGTATTTTGAAATGAACTGAGATGAGAAGAAATCTCAGCATGAGAGAAAGAACTTACTAATTCTATTTTTAAGACAACTTAAGTTTATTAAAAATGTTCATTCCAGAAAAAGATAAAAATATGCTCTATTCTATTTCCCCGTTCCGTTGAGGCAGCAATCCATATACATTATACATCTCAAAGCAGGAGAACGTAATATGTTCTATTCTATATCCAAAGACTCAATTATTATACAAAAAGAAAAATAGGAATAGAATCGACGAATGAAACAGGTTCATTAACAATTCACATCACAGATACAGAATGAAAAAAAAGAAAGCATTGGCTTCCCTCCCTTATCTTGTGTCTATATTCTTTTTGCCCTGGTGGGTTTCTCTCTCATTTAATAAATGTCTAGAAACTTGGGTTCTTAATTGGTGGAATACCGGGCAATCCGAAATTATTTTGAATAATATTCAAGAGAAAAATGTTCTAGAAAAATTTATGGAATTAGAAGAACTTTTCCTGTTGGACGATATGATAAAGGAATACTCGGAAACACATATACAAAGGCTTGGTATAGGAATGCACAAGGAAACGATACAATTGGTTAAAAGACACAATGAATCTAATTTTCATATTATCTTGGATTTCTCGACAAATCTAATCTGTTTTGCTATTCTAAGTGGTTATTTTGTTCTCGGTAATGAAGAACTTTTCTTTCTGAATTCTTGGATTCAGGAATTTCTTTATAACTTAAGTGACACAATAAAAGCTTTTTCAATTCTTTTAGTTACTGATTTATGGATCGGATTTCACTCAACCCATGGTTGGGAACTAATGATTGGTTCAATCTACAACGATTTTGGATTGGCTGAGAATGATCAGATTCTATCTGGTCTTGTTTCCACTTTTCCAGTGATTCTAGATACAATTGTGAAATATTGGATATTCCATTTTTTAAATCGTGTATCTCCTTCACTTGTAGTAATTTATCATTCAATGAATGAATGAAGAATTCATTAGATCTCTTGATCTTGATATCAATCAAATCAAAAATCTTTCTTCGTGTATAAAAA